ATTTTCCTGTACCCATGGATTATGTGGTAAAGTTTTCATTTCTATGGACTAACCAAGTGAATCAACACCAACCTCTCACAAACAAGCACTAATGACGAAATGAAAACTATAGAAATACAAATATAGAAATACAAATATAGAATCTATAGGGCTATACGGACTTGAACCGTAGACCTTCTCGGTAAAACAGATCAAACTAACTAATTAATATCGAAATGATTCGAACTGTTTCAAAAACCCAACATGCATTTTTTTTGTTGCATTGGGCTCTTTCATCAACTGATAAAAAGATCAGTTAGTCCACCATATTTTTTCTTCACAGTAAAAGTAAGAAGATAGTGAGATGGCTCCATGTGCTCCGATTCATTATTAGGATTCTGATTCAAGAGCAATACCAAAGTGTTTCAAAAAAGGGTTACCTTGACGTAGGTCTGCCTCCGGCCTAGATTCACCTAACTTAATAAGTTAAATTTAAATATAGTCTCTATCGTTCCGCTCCAAGAGTCAAATATGAGACTTTATACACCTTAAAGTTCATAGGACGAAAAGAGGTTATTTTGAGGCTCTTATACTCATTATGCCTAGCATTGAATAGACTGGGTATTCACCTTATCAATTCTCAAATCAATGATGGTCTCTATTTGGCACCTGAATTCGTATTTGAATCGCATTGGATTGAACCAAATAAATATTTGTCAGGCTATTGTTCTCTTGTTCTTTCGAATCTATGGAGTAAGACATCACTTTCTCAATAAGACCAAAAATGTTGATTGCATAATGTACTTATTTGAAAAACATTGGCGCACGTGTAAACGAGTTGCTCTACCAACTGAGCTATAGCCCTTGTCATGGATATCTTAACATATAGATAATTTCTTGTCAAGATGGATATTTCATGATCCACAAAATAACTCTCTAATCTCTTTCTTGTTAAGAATTGGTATTGCCCAGAAGTAACATTCTATCTATAATTTACGAAGCAGTGAGTCTCTTTTTTTCTTTGTAGTGATAAATGACCTACTTAACTCAGTGGTTAGAGTATTGCTTTCATACGGCGGGAGTCATTGGTTCAAATCCAATAGTAGGTAGAACTTATTAGATACCGGAGTCCGCGGTATCTAATAAGTTTTTTTACACATCTTCTTTTTTTCGTTGTATCAGATTAGATTGAATTGTGTTCCATTAGCGGAATCAAAATATGTGTATAAATAAAACGAACTTCTGTTGAGTGTTCTGGTATATCGACTACTATACTAATAAGAACTAGCATTGATAGCCTCTACTCGTGTCCTAGCTCGTCTGAGAGCTAGATTCGCCTCAATTGTTTGTCTCTTACCCTCTGCTTTATTCAAATTAGCTTCAGCTATTTCAAAAGCTTGCTGAGCTTCTTGTGGATCAATGTCAGTACTCATCTCCGCATCATTTCCTAAAATGGTTATCTTATTATTCCCTATTTTAGCGAAACCGCCCATGAGAGCCATTGTTAACCATTGGTCGTTGAGACGTATTCTCAAAAGACCTATATCTACAGCTGTGGCAATAGGGGCGTGTTTTGCTAATACACCAATTTGGCCACTATTAGTAGATAAAATAATTTCTTTCACTTCTGAATTCCAAATAATTCGATTAGGGGTCAATACACAAAGATTTAAGGTCATTTCTTCAATTTGCTCTCCACTTCTAAGTTAAGTTAATAGCTTTCGCGGTAGCTTCATCGATGTTACCCACTAAATAAAAGGCCTGTTCGGGAAGACTATCTAATTCTCCCGAAAGGATTAGTTGAAACCCTCTAATTGTTTCTGCGAGACCAACATATTTCCCTGGGGAGCCTGTAAATACTTCTGCTACGAAGAAGGGTTGTGATAAGAAACGCTCAATTTTTCGTGCTCTTGCCACGATTAAACGATCCTCCTCCGACAATTCGTCCAATCCAAGGATAGCTATAATGTCCTGAAGTTCTTTGTAACGCTGTGAAGTTTGCTTAACTCTTTGCGCAGTTTCATAATGTTCCTCGCCAACGATTCGAGGCTGGAGCATAGTTGACGTTGAATCTAAAGGGTCTACTGCTGGATAAATCCCTTTGGCAGCTAATCCTCTGGATAGTACGGTAGTAGCATCTAAATGTGCAAATGTCGTGGCAGGGGCAGGGTCAGTTAAATCGTCTGCAGGTACATAAACTGCTTGAATAGAGGTTATAGATCCCTCTTTGGTAGAAGTAATTCTTTCTTGTAAAGACCCCATTTCCGTACTAAGGGTAGGTTGATAACCCACTGCAGAAGGCATTCTCCCTAATAAGGCAGATACCTCTGATCCTGCTTGAACGAATCGAAAGATATTGTCGATGAATAGAAGTACGTCTTGCTCATTAACATCCCGAAAATATTCCGCCATGGTCAGGGCAGTCAAACCAACCCTCATACGAGCTCCCGGCGGTTCGTTCATTTGACCATAGACTAGAGCTACTTTTGATTCCGCAATATTTTGTTCATTAATCACCCCG